TTAGTCGAAAAAAGCTTTGTTCTTTGTAAGATCTATCTCGTGTCTGCAAGAACTCCGAATCATTCTCTTGAAGCTCACCCTCTTCATTATAAGACTCTTCCTTATCCGCTCCAGGATACTCTCCACCACCCTCTTGAAGCTCAGACTGTTGATCCTCAGACTGTTGATCATACGCTTCATCACCCCCTTTATCAACCTCTTCATCATCCTCGTGAAGCTCATACTGTTCGTCATAATACTCTTCCTTATCCTCTTCATCCTCTACAGGATACTCTCCATCATCCTCTCCAGCATACGCTCCATCAGACCCATAGAAGGGAAATCCCAATTCATTGGGAATGTCGATACAATCCAATAGAAAGTCCAAAGGGCTCCATATTCTAGGAGCCCAAACTATGTTAGTGACGAACTCCTGTTCCGGGTCGAGGACTCCTTCACAGTCTTCCAACCCCAATTCGGATCCTTGATAGAGAGATCCCGCATCAAGGATAGAAAAATATCCATTTTGCATCATATCTAAGGGATTCCTTGGTTCGGGCCGAAGAAGCGATGTCACTCGATCATTATCAAACTGACTGCAATCCTTTTCTGTCCGTGAGTCTCCCACCAGAGCGGCTTCTACTTCTAATAGGCCATGAACTAGCTCAGAATCATCCTCAGCGGGTCTATAAGAAGTGATCCCAGTTTCGGGTCCGGGTAGAGACCAAAGAGTTTGAGCGACCGATCCAGCAGAACAACTCAAAAGATAAAGAAGTATCGTTAATTTCTTCGTGCTCGTTCCAAGTTCGAAGTACCATTTGTACAAATAAGAATGCCCTTTGTTCCATGAGTTCTTCTTGATATAGATAGTTATAGGATCTATGAGGCAATTACTTAGAAGTACATTTTGTGCTACAGCCCTTCCTATCTGATAGCAAAGGATCCCCCGATCCTGAGACGATCTTACCTGGGATTGCAAATCCCAAGTTTGTCTATGAAGAGCAGATAGAATTGTATTAGTGTCTATAATTGATTTCTTCTGTGTAATACTAATCGATAGGGCCTCGTTGGTAAATGCTGCAAGATCTCGTGCACTGGAACCCATGGTTATGTACCCCAATCTATTAGTATGAAACATTTTATTTTCCAAGCGAAATCCCCTAGTATATGAAAGAGTGAGAAAGTGCTTTCGTTGGTGTGGAATAGGAAGCCTTCGTATCTTAATGCACGTATTTAATTTATTCGGACCTATTAGAGTGGGATCCACCTTTTGGGGAATATGAGTCGAAGCAATAACAAGAAGATTTTTAGTGGAACATCTTTCACAACCCCCGGAGAGATGGTTCACTAATAGACCGAGGGATAAGCAATCCGACTCCCACCAACGCATATTATGAATGTTTGGCATCCATATTATGCAAGGAGACATTGCTTTTGCTAATTCGAATTGAAGGTTGATATAAGATTGGTGGTCTATTTCCCCCAACAACGGATCCATAGCTATCATATCCCACCCAGTTAACCCTTCCAGCCTATAAGTCATACGCCTATCAATCTCCCTCTCATCAATCTCCCTATCATCAATCTGACTCTCATCAATCTGACTCTTATCAATCTCCCTCCCATCACGATTCAGCTCCTCCGAACGAGTCTCAAGATCAATATCCCCAATCAAACTATCACCAATACCATTTCCCACACGACCAAGACTACGAAGAATGTTAAGAATGCTAGCCACAAGGCTCTTAACAATAGGCACAAACTCAAGCTCCGCCTCCTCACCAAGGAGGAGGACCATACTCAAAAGAACTATTAGCATCCTTATAAATATTAAAATTAAAATCATCCTCCTCATCTTCAACAGAATCAAAATTATCTACAGGCTCGCGGAACCTGTCCGTAGATACCGTAATGAAAGGAACATAAGAGTTTGTCGCTAGGTATTTGACCAAATAGGATCGTCCAGTTCCTCTAGAACCTATCACTAAAATACCACTAGCGGGGGGTAAGGCTAAGCGGAGCGAAAAGGGTTTTCCAGGAGATGGGAAATCAAAACTATTAGCCCCACACGGGGTTTGTGAATAAGTGATTGTCTGATAATGAGCAAGGAATATCCGTCTTTCCGCTAAACAGGATGTATTGCACTCATAATTCATTAGAGACTTTTTATGAATGTCAACTAAGTCCCGTAAGTAATTTGCTCCCGGTTGTTCAATCGTTTGATAACCAGAGTCATTCTTTGAGAAATGATCACTATGAGTCAGACTCCATAGAATTTGATCAATCTCAATCCTTTTGTCTGTCGTTAAGGTGCAGAACTGAACCAAGAATTCTCTTTCTTCATCATCAATCCACTCACTTCTTGCGACCCAGGATTCTACTCCCTGTCCACAACCCTATCCCTGTCCACAACCCTATCCCTGTCCACAACCCTATCCCTGTCCACAACCCCATCCCCGTCCACAACCCCATCCTCTTTCACTTTTCTTATCTTCACTTTTCTTATCAATGAATAGATCTC